CAGAAGAATGAAGCATAGATAGACCTATAGCCTTCGTTCAAATTTTCTGAAAGGTAACTATCTCGGTTTCATATATGAAATTTCTATAGAATCCTTGAAAAAGACTTTTTCCCATAAGAAAGAAAAAAGAACTTACTATCTTTGGGATCTGATACTACACCGCTGCTTAATTCCTTAGTGGATCGGGCTCTATTACATAAGCGGATTCCTAAATTTTGCCCCATATCATGGGATAAGTAAGCAGTTATTTTTAGTTGTATCGACCCAGTCGCTCACTAATGGATCTTTACGGTGCTTTCTCTATCAATTTGGGAACTTTATCCATAGAGTAGTAGTATAGGCCAGACTTTCTTCCTATTTGGATTCTCGTGAAGTGTCCTTCCTTCCTACAGCTGATAGGGCAAAATCGTTGTTTTGACGATCCCTATGTAGAAAGCCCCTTTTCTAGTATTTACTAGAGAATTTGATCCTTTCTTTTTTTATTCTTTCTATAGTGGAGATAGTCGCACGTAATGACAGATCACGGCCATATTATTAAAAGCTTGCGGTAAGAAGGGGTTTCGTTCTAGTGCCCGGAAATAATATTCCAAAGCCTTTGTATGCTCTCCATTGCTTGTGTGTATAAGGCCTATGTTATAGAGTATATAACTTCGATCATAGGGATCAATTTCTAGTCGCATAGCTTCATAATAATTCTGCAAAGCTTCCGCATAATTTCCTTCGGATTGAGCCAACATCCGTTACGGTCGTTCATTCTATTCAAAAAATCTCCGTTCCAAAACCGTACATGAGGTTTTCATCTCATACGGCTCCCCCCTTCTGTACATAGTACTAAGCGAAATAATCTATAGAATAAAAATAGAATTAGTCCCATCTCATTATGGACCGAAAGGGGCTGGTATTTTTCCAAGAAATCTCTAGCCAACCTTCCCGCAAGAGGTTTTTCTTAACACCAATGAATTCTATTAATGCTAGAGGAAAACGATAGCTCCAAGAATTTCTTTGTTCTCAACGCCTCCTATTTAGAGGAATTAGCCACTTCAACGATCTTTGATGGTTATAAGGGTATCCAAAGTACAAACCTGATGGTTGTTTGTTATCCCAACCATTCTTCCCAGCCCTGATACCGATCAGGAAAGGGCTAATTTCTAACAAAGTTTTTCTCTTGTTGATTCCTATTTCTAGGTGTAGTGCTTTTCTCCCCTATGCTGCCTATTGGTACTAGTAGAGTAGGATTGACCTGTAATACGGAACCTTTTCTGTAGTGTAGGTGTAACCTTTCGCTCAATACTCAAATCTACAATTGAAGCATCTGAGGCCGCATCAATCGAGGATACACGACAGAAGGAATTGTTAGTTCACCTCACCTTCTCCAAGCGTGGGTTTCCTTTACTAACTTTGTTCTCTCTATGCGAACCCCCTCTCTTTCTCGTAAGACTGAGGTGTAGGTAGGGCTAAAAAAAAAAAAAACAAAAAAAAAGAGTCAAATCGCACCATCTCTATAATAAGTAAATGCCCTTTTTTCCCCTGAGGTTGTCGGAATTATTCGCAATAAAATATTGGCTACAATTGAGGAGGTCTTATCAATGAAATTTCCATTTATACGGGATCTAGGCATAATTCCCAACCCATTCTATATAGAATTGTTTTCATTCCTTCACAAAATAACATAAAAATAAACACATTGGATTCTTATAAATCGATCGATCCATATATATGCTCTAAATGGATAAGAGAGGTATGGATTTTCGGCTCAGCTCAAATTGTCCCTTTTTCCTTCTGTTTGGACAAGAAGAGATATTAAATATTTGACTAAGATTGATTTCATTCCACTTTTCCATTTCTCAACAATAACTTCTCTCATCAGCTATTTCGCGTTTTCAAAGTCATTAATAGTCTTCTGTCTCATACCTTTAGATTTCGATTGTATGGCGTAGCGTACCTTATGCAAACAGAATTTTAGGGTTCCTTTTTTTTATTATGGAATAAGAAGAATTCCTCCATTCTCTTTTTCTTTGGTTTTGGGAAAACCCAAACTAAGTAAAAAAATCCTGGATCCTTCCACTTAGATGAAAGGGTATTTTTCCAATAGAACCATGGAACCCCCGAGCGGTTGTGGTTGTACCTGTACTGCAGGAATAGGAAAACTCGCTATTCACTCAGTTTATTTTCCATAATAAGTTATGGAGGAGAGATGGCCGAGCGGTTCAAGGCGTAGCATTGGAACTGCTATGTAGACTTTTGTTTACCGAGGGTTCGAATCCCTCTCTTTCCGTTTCTCTTAATTCATCAACGTTAACGATCACAATGTATTAAATCCAATAACAGTTTATTCCAGCAACAATACCTTTATTTAATAGAAATTCTCTATAGTAAATAACTGTGGTATGTAAAATACATATAGAGGAAAGAACAAAAAAGAAAAAAGGATCCTAGGGTTAATCCATTTCTGCTAGTTGAATGGGAAAATACTAATTAAGGGCCTTAGGTCGATTTAGTTCGGGGAAAGGGGAAGAAAATTCTATGAACCTTTCCTTTTTTCATGAAGTTCAAGTCTTACGAGAGTAATATTCTACAACTAACAACTCATTTATTTTGAGACCGACCCACTTCCTATCTAGGATTTTTTGAACTAGTCCTTTATATTGCAATGTGTCAATCGTCAAATGCTTTGGCAATTTCCCCGGGTCGGATGAAGCAATAGAATTTTGAACCAGACGTTTTGATCTTTGGTTATCCTTTGTAGTAATAATATCTCGGGGTTTGCAACGAAAACTTGGTATATTGACTATACGACCATTAACTAAAATATGTCTATGGTTAACTAATTGCCGGGCCTCGGGAATGGTTGAAGCCATACCCAATCGAAAAAGGATATTATCCAAACGCATTTCAAGTAATTGTAGTAAAACCTGACCTGTTGACCTTTTTGCTTTTCCAGCGATATGTACATATCTAAGTAATTGTCGTTCTGTCAGACCATAATGAAAACGCAATTTCTGTTTTTCTTGAAGACGAATACTATATTGCTCCTTTTTCCCAGAATGGAATTTCTTTTTCAGATTACTTCCGGATTTAGGTGTTTTTCTAGTGAGTCCTGGTAAAGCTCCCAGACGGCGTATTTTTTTTAAACGAGGTCCTCGATAACGAGACATGAAGACTCCTTTTTTTTATTGAAATTTCATTTTACACAATGAATTTCATTGTATTTACATTATAAAATATATCGAAATTAAAACTGAATTAAACTAAAGGATAAACAGAGTAAAATCTACTAAAGTACCACAAAAAATAGAATTTCATCAACATCTGGATTTTTTGTATATATATTATTTATTTTATTGTTTTGTATCTAGCAAAATTGTAAGGTAGAACCACAGAATAGATCCTGGATTCTCCATTTAATTCGGAGAAAAAGAGAGATTGATGTTCATGGAACATCAATATATAAAAAAGAAAAAAGCCGACTATCGGATTTGAACCGATGACCCTCGCATTACAAATGCGATGCTCTAACCTCTGAGCTAAGTGGGCTTACATAACAGAAATAGTGTAACAAATAGAAATATGTATAGTATAGGAAATCCGTAAAATGTCAGATCTTAATTATTAATCTTAGCTATTAACTAGTAATCTTAGCTATTAACTAGTTCGAAATTTGAAGTTCTACTTAGAAAAAAAATACTAGAACTTCATAAAAAGAAAGTTAGCTTGAAATAGGATTATAGAATTTATTGAACTTTCTTTTTATTTCTCTAATTCGCAAATTGATTTTTCTAATAGAATAAAATCTATTCCAATTTCTATATTGAATTGGATTTCAGATATTTTCAATTTGATATGGCTCGGACAAGTAATCTAATACATAGAAAAGAATAATATATATGAAAGATATAATAAAGAGAAAATGCTAATTTCTTGGCATTTTCATTTGATCATTATAGAGATTTTTTGAGATATTTTTTTTTGTTATTTATTAATAATTTAATGATTAATATTTCATTAAGGAGAACATAGAATCATAGCAAATGAAATTGCTAATTCTTATTAGAAAAAAAAAAAGAATGAATATCAAGCGTTATAGTATAATTTTGAATACTCTAAAAAGGGAAGGTGAGGGGGAGGGGGAGAGAAAAACTTTTGGATATATTGATTCGGATTGAATTGCAAATACATCAACGATAGAATCAATTCAATTAAGAATTGCAACGAGCAGGGTCTCTCAAATGGAGACGAACTGCTAGACTACGTCGAGTAATGAATTCAACGATTCAAAAAAAAACTAAGAGATGGATAAAATTACACAAGGAATCTAGGTCTCAATCAAAGAAAAGGAAAATGGGGATATGGCGAAATCGGTAGACGCTACGGACTTGATTGTATTGAGCCTTGGTATGGAAACCTGCTAAGTGGTAACTTCCAAATTCAGAGAAACCCTGGAATTAAAAAAGGGCAATCCTGAGCCAAATCCGTGTTTTGAGAAAACAAGTGGTTCTCGAACTAGAATCCAAAGGAAAAGGATAGGTGCAGAGACTCAATGGAAGCTGTTCTAACGAATCGAGTTGATTACGTTGTGTTGGTAGTGGAACTCCCTCTAAATTAGAGAAAGTAAGGGGTATTATACATCTAATACACACGTATAGATACTGACATAGCAAACGATTAATCACAGAACCTATATCATAACATAATATAATATAGGTTCTTTATTCTTTTTTAGAATGAAATTAGGAATGGTTTTGAAATAGAAAATTCAGAATTTTTTTAGAATTATTGTGAATCCATTACAATCGAATATTGAATAATCAAATCCTTCAATTCATAGTTTTCGAGATCTTTAAAAAAGTGGATTAATCGGACGAGGATAAAGAGAGAGTCCCATTCTACATGTCAATACTGACAACAATGAAATTTCTAGTAAAAGGAAAATCCGTCGACTTTATAAGTCGTGAGGGTTCAAGTCCCTCTATCCCCAAACCCTCTTTTATTCCCTAACTCTA